TTTCATCTCATACGGCTCCTCCTTTATGTGCATAATGAGCCTAATACCAAAAAAGGAGTGAAATATTCTCATTATGAACTGAACGGGACTAGTGTTTTTACAAGAAATTTCTAGCCAACCTTCCGGCAAAAGATCTTGTCTTAACATCAAACATGTTGCTACTAGATAAAAATGTTAAGTTAACTCTAACAATTTCTTTGTCCTCAACGCCCCTTTTATTTATAAAAATTAGTCACTTCAACAGTCTTCGATGGATATACGAGTATCCAAAGTACGAATGAGATGGATATTTGTTGTCCCAACCATTCTTCTTAGTCCCGATCCCAATAAAGAAAGGGGATAATTTCTAACAAAGTTTTCATTTTGTTGATTCCTAAGTAAGGGTAGTGCTTCTTCCTTTATGCTGCCTATTGATACTAATCAAAGTAGGAGTAGGGTTAACCGGAAATACATAACCCAAGCCATAGGCGTAACCTTTCGCTCAATGCTCTAATCGACAATTGAAGCATTTGAGGCTGCATTAATCGAGGATACACGACAGAAGGAATTGTTTTTTTAGAAACTTCACCTTCAACAAGCGGAGAGCTCTTTCAAATCTTTTTATCCCGGCCAATGTTCCTTGCTCTTAAGACTTGACAGTGGTCAATAATAAAAATCAAATCACACCATCTCTGTAATAGGTAAATGCCTCTTTTTCTCCTGAAGTTGTCGGAATTATTCCTAATAATATATTGGCTACAATTGAAAAGGTCTTATCAATAAAATTTCCAGTTATTCGGGATCTAGGCATAGGTAGCAATCCACTTTTGAATTTCTTTTAATTACCTCTCGGGAGAAAACGATCCCACAAAAAAGGAATGAATTGTAGAATACGAAATAACATAAAAACAGACTTAACTCATAAAAAAAAATAGATAGACCGCCCATTCGATTTGTTCCAATCCCTTTAAGCCAGTATAGATATAAGAAAAAGAGAGGAAGGACATCATGAATAGATATATATCTTTATTGACAGATATATATCTATATTGTATTTTTTTTAAAGGGTTTCTATTCTATAGAGTTTTTCTAATTAGAATTAATAGGACGTACTGTACCTATCCAACATCTAATCTATATAGAAATGACTCGCGATTCACTCGCTTTCTGGGCCATAATCATTATGTAGGAGAGATGGCCGAGTGGTTCAAGGCGTAGCATTGGAACTGCTATGTAGGCTTTTGTTTACCGAGGGTTCGAATCCCTCTCTTTCCGGTTCTGTTAATAACTTTGAACAACTTTTTCTATTTTTACTTAAAGAAAAAAAATGTTAAGTACATTAAATATTCAAAAATAAAGCAAAGAATTTTGGTTTTCTTTTATTCTTCACGTCCGGGATTACGTCCTGGATCATTAGATAAAAATCCGAAGATGAAGAGAGAAACAAAGGATATTACTACTGTGTAAACAGACAATTTAAGAGTAAGCATTCGCCAATCTCCATGATCTTTATCTGGGTTGCAAAAAACAACTATTATTCCTACATTATTCCTATTATGTAAACAAACAATCTAAAAGTAAGCATTAGATAATTTCCAAGATCTTTTTTTCTATCACATATTCTATTTTCACACCAAGAAACGAATTAGAATTTTTTCTCGAATAAATCATGAATTCTTCTAGGACAGTATAAAAAATCTTATCGAAAACTTACAGCAGCTTGCCAAACAAAAGCTAATAAAAAAAACAACAGAGGGATTATTGGCATAACATCTACTATTGGATTCAAAAAAGCGTATGCTTCCGGCAATTTTGTAAACAAAAAACTGTTTGAATAAAGGGCAGGATTAAGACAGATACAAATGAAACTCAAAATATTAAGCATATTAAACATCTTTTTCCTAAAGATAATTGTATTTGGATTTTTGAGATACAAATGAAACTCAAAATATTAAGCATAATAAACACCTTCCAATCAAAAATCCTTCAATAAAACTTGAAACGGATCCACCCAATCAAAAATCCTTGAATTCTCACTTAAAAAAAGAATGGAAGAAATCCTATTTTCATACAATATCTTAATTGAATTATATATTATGATCAAGACATTTTGCTTAATTCGAAATTTACATATATTAAAATCCAAACAACAAGCGAATCCAATTCAGAGATATTTCGCCGGTAATTGGCGAAGAACCCATAATAATACTAATATAACTACTTGATTTAATTAGTGTTAAATCGAAATGGAAATGGGGCGTCGCCAAGTGGTAAGGCAACGGGTTTTGGTCCCGCGATTCGAAGGTTCGAATCCTTCCGTCCCAAAGCATATTGCTTTTATATTATGATATATTCTACATTTAAATAATCTAGAAAAAATGGAAATAAAAAATAAAGATAAAGATTTTCCAAATAAAAGTTGTCTTTTTAAACAACTTTTGAAGATTTAACAGTATAATAAGTGAAATTAAGTCAAATTCTTATTTATTTATTTTTTAATTTTCTTTTTCTACTTGCAGTTTTTTATTTGTATCTATCTTGATATTCTCTATGTAATGACAATCCAAGTCCTGAGTTTAGAAGTTTTTTTCTATTCTACTTATATTCTACATATACATAGTGTTTTTTTTATTATGCATTTTCTTTAGGATTCTTTATTTTTCTATAATAAATAAATAGATAGTCAATTTCATTAATTAAAATAGAATGAATTTTAGTTAATTCTTTTGTTTTATTCATTCTGTCTTTTTTCTTAACACATTTACATTCATATTGACAACAATGTATCAGATAGGTAGAATCTAATTTGGGTAATTGGATCTTTTTTGTAGATCCATTTTTTCCTATTCCATAACTTTGCTTTTTTTCTTCATTCAAATAGAACTAAAATAATGGGGTTGTCAAAATTTCTGTGATACTCTTTCTTTTTTTTTTTTAATTTTCCATATTCTTTTCAATTTATTTGAAAGAATATTTTTTTTATTTAATCTTAATTAAATATTAAGAAGCCTTTTGTTAGAGTAGTTTAATGATAGCCATATTTTTTATTCAATAAATTAATAAAAAGAAATATAAAAAAAAAGAAACCTTAAGCAATGTTATTAAGCAATTAATAACATAAGAAATACAGAGAATTTCTATCAATTTTGACTTTACCTATATTTTCGATTTTGATTTTAGAATTTTTTCGATTCTTTTTTTCTATTATCCGTTTTTATTTCTATTATCTCCCTTTTGTTCAAAATCGATTAGAATTTTTCTTGTGTTCATTTCTTGCTAGTTTCATTTTTTGATTGTGTCGTACCATTCAATAGTTTTCTTTAATTTGATTTTGATTCTATCTCCATAAGTAAATTTTTTTATTTGGGTTGCTAACTCAATGGTAGAGTACTCGGCTTTTAAGTGCGACTAACAGCTTTTACACATTTGTATGAAGAAAGGGTTCGTCCATACCATCGGTATGGTTTGTAAGACCATGACTGATCCTAAAAGGAATGAGTGGAAAAAATAGCATGTCATATTAATGAAAAATTCTTAGAATATTTTATTCTTACCAGACCGATTCCAAACCTTGTTTGAATTAATTGTGTAGAACATAACAAAATGAATCAAAGGTGGGTCGAGTTAAAGTTAATATTAATAAATAAATGGATAGAGCTTCACGGCTCCAATTCGAAATGAATTCGAAATTTTAGGGGAACAAAAAAGAAAGGAGCTCTCATTCTTAATTTGAATGATTTTCCAATTAAATTTTAAATTCGATGTTAAAAATGGATTAGTGCCTGATGCGGAAAACCCCAATGCAGTTTCAATTTTTTTAATGAGTCCTAACTATTAGCCATTTTACGCCAGGAGGGTGGCTGAATGTGTAGAAGAAAGAGTAGATTGATAATCAATAACTTTCCAAAATCAAAAGAGCGATTCCTTTGAAAAAGTAAAGGATTTCTAACCATTTAGATAGAGAAAAAGGAAAGGATAGAGAGTCCGTTGATCCTTTTAAATACCTATTTTTGAGGTATTTATTGTACCATTTTGTTTTTATGATATCGCACTATGTATCATTAAGAAATCGCCTACCTTTGCTTCAATCAACTCGAATTGCAAATGAAAATAGAGAAATATCAAAGATATTTTGAACTAGATAGATCTCAAAAAAACGACTTTCTATACCCACTTATGTTTCGGGAGTATATTTATACCCTTGTTCATGATCCTGGTTTCAATAGATCGATTTTATTCGAAAAAATAGCTTATGATAGTAAATTGAGTTTACTAATTGTAAAACGTTTAATTGCTGGAATATATCAAAAGAATCTCATTATTTTTTCTTTTAATGATTCAAACCAAAATCGAGTTTTTAGGTACAACAAAAAATTGTATTCTAAAATGATATCAGAAGGCTTTTCAGTCATTGTGGAAATTCCATTTTCTCTACAATTAGTTTCTTCCTTAGAAAAGTTAAAAATAGTAAAATCTCATAATTTACAATCAATTCATTCAATATTTTCTTTTTTAGAGGGTAAATTGTCGCATTTAAATTATGTATTAGATGTACTAATACCTTATCCCATCCATCTAGAAAAATTGGTTCAAACTACTCGTTACTGGGGGAAAGACCCTTCCTATTTCCATTTATTACGACTCTTTCTTCACGAGTATGGGAATTGGGACCCGTTTCTTATTTCAAAGAGATTGAGTTCCATTTTTGCGAAAATGAATCCAAGATTTTTCTTATTCCTATATAACTCTTATGTATATGAATACGAATCCGTCTTCTTTTTTCTTCGTAACCAATGCTCTCATTTACGATCAACATTTTTTCGGGTCTTTCTTGAGCGAATATTTTTCTATGCAAAAATTGAATATTTTGCAGAAGCCATTTCTAATGGTTTTGGGGCCACCCTGTCCTTGTTCAAGGATTTTTTCACACATTATATTAGATATCAAGGGAAATCCATTCTGGCTTCAAAGAATCCCTCTCTTCTGATGAGGAAATGGAAATATTATCTTGTCATTTTTCA